AAGTTGTATTGTATACAGAAAGAAGCTTTCTCTTATATAGATCAATTGACAATCTATATCTAAGTAATAATCTATATATATTAGACGTATATCAAAATGAAATAGCCCTCAATTTTTAAATTTTTTCTCTACACCCATTTATATGCATTTTGATCAATCCAAAAGAATTGCAAGCCCAACTCTTTGAATTCCTCATTTTTTATATCTCTTTTTATGCTTATTGATATGGATCCGGGGGCCCATCAAAAGAATTAATGTAGGAAGAATAGTACGGGTATATACTATAATACCATATAAATAATACCATATCATATATTAAATATTAAAGAATTAGAGAAATCTAATAAATCTAATACTAATAGCATAATAAAATAATAAAATCTTACTAAGAATAGAATACTACACTAATAATATAATACTACTAATATATCTTAATATATCTAAGAAAGAATATATATATATAAAGATATATATATAAAGATATAGATAAACTAAAGCAAGTCAAGTTTTTTTAAGCTTTCGCAAAACGATCACAATTGATAGAAGTAGATTTTTCAGTAAAGTCTTATTCCTATTTATAGCTCTAAAGCCCACTTCTTCCCCATACTACAAGTGAAAGAGAAAATGTAAACACTACCATTAAAGCAGCCCAAGCGAAACTTACTATATCCATGCGAATGATGCCCCCTATCCCTATCTCTATGAAATGAAGGAATGATTCCATTATTGATTCATAATCATAGTGGAATCAATGGTGCAGAGTCAAAACAGGATTCTTACTTACGTCTTTTTATGAAACAATTTAATGAATCCACTCATAAAAAGTTCATAGATTTCTTACTTTCATAGTTCTTCAGAATGAATTCTCGCTATTTCCCATTTCTTTTATTTGATTCAATTCAGAATAGCCCAAACCAATCTTTCATAAGATTGGGTTGCTTCAGATTTCTTGGTACTTTTTTGATCCACACTCAGAACCCAGATTTTGAGAAAAAAGATGATAGTCTTTTATAGGACCTATGGTTCTCAAAATCAAGTATCGACAGACCTAGCCCTTGCCTATGCTTTTGCGGGGCACGAATTCGTCAAGTTCGATCAATAGGATTAAGAAATTCCAAGTCTTTTTTTGTTGATCAGGCGACACCCAGATTCGAACCGGGGATAAAGGATTTGCAGTCCCCCGCCTTACCACTTGGCCATGCCGCCAAATTCTATCCAAAACAGATAAAGAGAATAAATAAGAAAGAAATTCTATAATTATATATATCTATAATTATATATAATATATAAACTATATATTATCTAAGTATATAAGATAAGTATATAAGAATATTCTTTAGATATTCTATTTCTATTTCTCTCCTCATTTTGGTTTTGATTTGAATTTTTTACTTTCTTAATTTCTTTTTGAAAAAGTATAAGTACAATGGGATTTAAGATCCAAAAAGAAAAGAAATTCCTCTTTTTTATTAGATCCTATTTAGATTCTTTTCTTCGATTGATTTTATCTCAAAACACGCGTCGATTAAAAACTTACCTTTTCTTTTCACTTTTCTATAGATCTATCAAATCTATAGAAAAGTGAAAAGATTCCCGGCCCGGTCACAGACTGTAAAATGCAGGGCAATTTCGAAGAAATTACTCTTTATTCCATTAACTAGTTAATATTGAATTCTTACTCTTTTACTCGTACTTACTTTTATTACTTTGAATTAGCGAACAGCTCTTAATTTTGTATCTCCTTATCTTAATGGATGCAAAATCCAATTGATTTCCGACTAATCATTATCAATTACATGATCAATTCTAATTATCTAATTATAAGAAAAGATATGTGTATATGTAAACCCCAGAAAAGTGTAAACTCTAGAACATAAATTCTTATACGTGGATACCAAGCCGGGTCTATTTATTATGCACATATCCCTATATAGGATCATCGTGCTTGAATATTTCATTGAATATGAATAGAAGATAGACATTATGATAGAGTACGACCTAACCTAGGTTGCACCAAGTTCAATTCTTATAAAAGATGTGATATACGGATAGTTAGATAGCTATATAGTCATGTACTTCCTAAAGATTACTCCTATGACTATAATACGTACGCAATTCCATTGTATTTTATAAATTTTACTACTAAAAAAGATTTGCGAATTCCTTTTTGAGCATTCAATTGCGTGTGCTAAAAAAAAAGGGAAACTCTATACTGTTCCTGATTCTTCTGTTTTTATCTCATTCATAGAGAGCAGATTAAATTCTAAACTCATTGATTTTTTATTTTTTTGTACGCTGATCCTAATATCATTAATATCATAATAAAAGAATTAGATATTAGGTCTAAATTAGATCAATTTTTATATTTGATAAAAGACTGCATCAGCCTAAGTGACAGAATTTTTACCAGGAATGCTTTCTTAAATTCCATTTCTTTCTATTTGTACCTGTCTCCAGATCAAATTTGAACTTGCATCAAAAATGCCCTTCATTTCTCTGTCTTGCTTTCGTTTATACGATATATATGGATGGAGTTGACTAAAATTTTATGTGATTCAGTAAACAGAATATCCATTCCATCATTACTAGATCAATTGGTAGGGTTCGATGAATAGTGAGCCAAAAGACGATAATGGGATTTTTTCAATAAAGAGGAAACTTCAGATTAAGATGCTCCAGAATGAAAATGAGGGAATGTCCACAATACCTGGATTTAGTCAGATACAATTTGAGGGATTTTGTAGGTTCATTAATCAGGGCTTGACGGAAGAATTTCATAAGTTTCAAAAAATTGAAGATAGAGATCAAGAAATTGAATTTCAATTATTTGTGGAAACATATCAATTGGTAGAGCCTTTGATAACAGAAAGAGATGCTGTTTATGAATCACTCACATATTCTTCTGAATTATATGTACCCGCGATCTTAATTTGGAAAACCGGTAAAAATATACAAGAACAAACCGTTTTTATTGGAAACATCCCTATAATGAATTCTTTTGGAACCTCTATAGTAAATGGAATATACCGAATTGTGATCAACCAAATATTGCAAAGTCCCGGTATTTACTATCGTTCAGAATTGGAACATAACGGAGTTTCTGTCTATACCAGTACTATAATATCGGATTGGGGGGGAAGGTCGGAATTAGAAATTGATAGAAAAGCAAGGATATGGGCCCGTGTAAGTAGAAAACAAAAAATATCTATTCTAGTTCTATCATCAGCTATGGGTTCGAATATAAGAGAAATTTTAGATAATGTTTGTTACCCTGAGATTTTCTTGTCTTTCCCAAATGATAAAGAGAAAAAAAAGATTGGGTCAAAAGAAAATGCTATTTTGGAGTTTTATCAACAATTTGCCTGTGTAGGGGGGGATCCAGTATTTTCTGAGTCCTTATGCAAGGAATTACAAAAGAAATTTTTTCAACAAAGATGTGAGTTAGGAAAGATTGGTCGACGAAATATGAACCGGAGACTTAATCTTGATATACCCCAAAACAATACATTTTTGTTACCACGAGATTTATTGGCTGCTGTGGATTATTTGATTGGAATGAAATTGGGAATGGGTACACTTGACGATATGAGTCACTTGAAAAATAAACGTATTCGTTCTGTAGCAGATCTATTACAGGATCAATTCGGATTGGCTCTTGTTCGTTTAGAAAATACGGTTCGAGGAACTATATGTGGAGCAATCAGGCATAAATTGATACCGACTCCTCAAAATTTGGTAACTTCAACTTCATTAACAACTACTTATGAATCGTTTTTTGGCCTACACCCTTTATCTCAAGTTTTGGATCGAACTAATCCGTTGACACAAATTGTTCATGGGCGAAAATGGAGTTATTTGGGTCCTGGAGGATTGACGGGGCGAACTGCTAGTTTTCGAATACGAGATATCCACCCGAGTCACTATGGACGTATTTGTCCAATTGACACGTCCGAAGGAATTAATGTTGGACTTATGGGATCATTAGCTATTCATGTGAAGGTTGGTGATTGGGGATCTATAGATAGTCCATTTTATGGATTATCTGAGAGATCAAAAGAGGCACAGATGGTTTATTTATCACCAAATAGAGATGAATATTATATGGTAGCAGCGGGAAATTCTTTGGCCTTGAATCGGGATATTCAAGAACAACAGGTTGTTCCAGCTCGATATCGTCAAGAATTCCTGACTATTGCATGGGAAGAGATTCATCTTAGAAGCATTTTTCCCTTCCAATATTTTTCTATTGGAGCTTCCCTCATTCCTTTTATTGAACATAATGATGCGAATCGAGCTTTAATGAGTTCTAATATGCAGCGCCAAGCAGTTCCCCTTTCTCGGTCCGAGAAGTGCATTGTTGGAACTGGGTTGGAAGGACAAACGGCTCTAGATTCGGGGGTTTCAGTTATAGCCGAACGCAAGGGAAAAATCATTTATACTGATACTCAAAAGATCAGTTTCTCAAGTAATGGGGATACTCTAAGCATTCCATTGGTTATGTATCAACGTTCCAACAAAAATACTTGTATGAATCAAAAAACTCAGGTTCAGTGGGGTAAATACATTAAAAAGGGACAAATTCTAGCGGGTGGTGCGGCTACAGCTGGTGGGGAACTCGCTTTAGGAAAAAATGTATTAGTAGCTTATATGTCATGGGAAGGTTACAATTTTGAAGACGCAGTACTAATTAGCGAACGTCTGGTTTATAAAGATATTTATACTTCTTTTCACATCCGGAAATATGAAATTCAGACTCATGTAACAAGCCGAGGTCCTGAAAGAATCACTAAAGAGATCCCGCATTTAGAGGCTCGTTTACTCCGAAATTTAGACAGAAATGGAATTGTGATGCTGGGATCTTGGATAGAAACAGGTGATATCTTAGTAGGTAAATTAACACCTCAGACAGCGAGCGAATCCTCATATGCTCCGGAGGATAGATTATTACGAGCTATACTTGGCATTCAGGTATCCACTTCAAAAGAAACTTCTCTAAGACT